ATAATTCCAATCGTTAAAAATGGGAATCCTAATCCAATAATTCTATAACTCCAATTATCTAAACTTTTTAAAAGTTTTAAAAAAGCAATTTCTTGAATGTCTTCGTCAAAGGGTAAATTAGTGGAGATAGATAATTTATTCTCTTTTGAAAATACTTTTGCCTCATAATAATCAAAGATATTATTATAAAAAACTAGTGATGTAGATTCATCAACTAATTGTAAATCGACATCTTGTAGTTTTGAGAGAACAAGAAATAAAATACAGAATAAAGAACCAATTATTAATGTTGCGTAACTTAACATCATCATACTAACATGCATCATTAACCAATTTGATTGTAAAGCAGGAACTAAAGGACTTGATTTTTGCATTTCAGCAGAAAGAGTCAAATTCGCAAATCCATTAATTAATAGGGCAATCGGTAATAAAACCGCACCTAATAATTTACTTTTTGTTTTAAATTCGATATACAAATAAATAGTTAATAGTATCCAAGTTAAAAATAATAATGATTCGTAAAGATTACTTAATGGAAAATAACCAGCAACAATCCATCTTGAACAAAGAATAAAAAACAATAAAACATTTGCTATTATGGCACTCAATTTTCCAAGTTGTATTAGATTTTTCGTCTCTTTAAATAAAGAGAAACTAATCCAATATATAATCATAGCAAATAATAGAATGCCAAAAACAATATTTGATGAAAAATTTTGAGCATTATTCCAATCCATTAAATTTCTCCAATAAAAATTATTTTTATCATTAGGTTTATACTATAGTATTTTACTTAAAAATAAGCTATTTATGTATCTTTCTTTTTGCAAATCAAAAAATTCAAATCTATTAAATTTCCCAATTATTAATTAACAAATAAAATTATGAGCTTGGAATAATGAGCTTTTTTATTATCCACACAAGAAAAATTTATTGGATAATCAATAAAGTTTGACATTAATTATTAATTAACTTACTTTTCTTCAATAATTGAAAAACAGTTTCGGTAGGTTGAACACCATAATTCAACCATTTTGCAATTTTTTCCTGATTAAGATATGATTCTTTTGTAATTGGATTATAGTGTCCAACTTCGTCTATTGGACGCCCATTACGTCGACTAGTACTTTCCATAATAACTAATCGGTATGAGGGTTGTCTTTTTCTTCCATTTCGTTTTAATCGTAGTTTTAACATAAAGTAATCTATAATTTTTAAGTTTTTAATTAGCGTTTTTTTATATTTAAATTGATAATAATCTTTAATTATCGTCTTGAATAATATTCAACAACTAATAATTCATTTAAGTCTAATAAAACTTCACTTCGTACACAATAATTTTTTACTAATCCTTCAAGTTTTTCTTTATTAAATCCTAAATGACTAGGCGGTGTAGTAAAATTGATAGTTTTTAAATTGTTTTCAATGATTTTTTTTGCGGGTGATTTAGGTTTAATACCGATAATATCAGAAGGTTGACATTGGAAACTTGGAATATCAATAACTTTATCATTAATGACAATATGCCCATGGTTTATTAATTGTCGAGCTGCAGCAATAGTTGGTGCATAACCTAATGAAAAACAAATTGTATCTAATCGCATTTCTAATAACTGTAGCAAAATTAATCCAGTTACTCCTTTACGACGACGGGCTTCTTTAATGTAATGATACAACTGACTTTCACTCAAGCCATAGTTGAATTTTAATTTTTGCTTTTCTTCTAATCGTATCCCGTATTCAGTTGTTTTTTTTTTGCCTTCACCTAAAATTTTCCCATGCTGTCCAGGTTTATTAAGTTTTTTTGATTTTTTTTGTGTTAAACCTGGTAAATTGCCCAATCTTCTTGTAATCCGTAATTTCGGTCCACGATATCGTGACATATAAATATTTTTTTAATGTATAACTATTTGATTTTTCTTACTTTTTAATTTAGACTCTTTTAAATAGGGCGAGTGACCGGACTTGAACCGGCGAATGGTGGAACCACAACCCACTGCCTTAACCACTTGGCTACACCCGCCAAACTATTTCTGTAAACAACTATACCAAGTTGTACAAACTAACGTCTAGGTTCTGAACAAAATATTTGATTTTTAAAATTTTATTATGAAAAAAACAAAAACCTTTTTTCTAAATGGAGAAGAATATATTATAGAGCAAAACATTAATTTACTCGATGTTATTAATTATTTTAATTATAATCAATCTCTCTTAGTCTTAGAATATAATAAGTTTATTTGTCCAAAAAAAAATTGGTCTAACATTTTTCTTAAGAATAAAGATAGAATTGAAATAGTAACGATTGTCGGGGGAGGTTAAACATTATAAAATTTATGAGGAAAAAATTCTCAAAAATCATTGTATTAAAGATTTTATAATGTTTAAAATATAAGTTCAAGCTTTTGTAAAAACTAAACCATTATGTTTACTATATCGTTCCATAAACCGCATAAATCTATTCCAAGACTCAGAATTTTTCATAATATAAATAGATTCAACAGCTTCAGGCTTGCCATTAACAAATTTAGCACTCACATCACGTGTTTCTAAAATTCCTTCTTCATCTATCATATACATACCGGTAATTTCTCCCTTTAAGGATAAACTTTTATCTATGACATTTGCTTTGTTAAAAAAAAACGTTGCTGTTCCTGTACTACCGTCTCTAGAACGAGTTAAACGGACATTAGGTAAGACTTTTTCATCTATTCCTTTTATAAACTGAATTTGAGCGATCATGTATTTTAAATTAATATAATATATTTAGATATTATATTAATTTAAAATACATGATCGCTCAAATTCAGTTAAAATATTTTTTCAAACTGGGGTGGCAGGATTCGAACCTACGAATGGCGGAGTCAAAGTCCACAGCCTTACCACTTGGCGACACCCCAACAAAATAATATAGGAATTTCTATTCAATTAATATTTGTTTTGTTTTGTCAAAAACAAAACAAAAATATTGGGCAAGAAGGGATTCGAACCCCTGACACCGTAGTTCGTAGCCACGTGCTCTAGTCCACTGAGCTACAAGCCCACACTATATTATTGTCTAATAATACTAGGTACTAGTCTTTTTAGTAAAGCTTTTAAACAAAAAAATTTTAACAAAATTAAAAATTTAACTTGCCGAATTCGTAAATCATATTTTACAGTTAGAAATAAACGACTTTTGTCAATTTACCAATATTTAAATTTATGCCAAAGAAAATATTATATCAAGATAACGCAAGACGTGCTTTAGAACGTGGAATGGACATAATGGTAGAGGCAGTTTCTGTAACTTTAGGTCCAAAAGGACGAAATGTTGTTTTAGAAAAAGCTTATGGGTCTCCACAAATTGTTAATGATGGTGTAACAATTGCAAAAGAAATTAATTTAGAAGACCATATAGAAAATACAGGGGTCTCTTTAATTCGACAAGCAGCAGCAAAAACAAATGATGTTGCTGGAGATGGAACAACAACTGCAACAGTGCTTGCGTATGCAATGGTTAAAGAGGGATTAAAAAATGTCGCAGCAGGAGCAAATCCAATTTCTTTAAAATTAGGCATGGAAAAAGCCACTCAATATCTAGTGATGCAAATAAATGAATTTGCTCAACCAGTAGAAGAAATTCAATCAATTAAACAAGTAGCTTCTATTTCTGCTGGGAATGATGATATAATTGGAACACTAATAGCAAATGCATTGTCAAAAGTAGGTAAAGAAGGAGTAATTTCATTAGAAGAAGGAAAAGGAATTAGTACGGAATTAGAAATTACAGAAGGAATGAAATTAGAAAAGGGATTCATATCTCCTTATTTTATAACTGATACAGAAAAAATGGAAGTTTCTTATGATAATCCATATATCTTGTTAACTGATAAACGAATTACATTAGTTCAACAAGATTTATTACCAATTTTAGAACAAATCACAAAAACAAAACGACCATTATTAATTATTGCTGAGGACGTTGAAAAAGAAGCATTAGCAACTTTAATATTAAATAAACTGCGTGGAATTGTTAATGTAGTGGCTGTTCGTGCGCCAGGATTTGGTGAACTAAGAAAATTAATGTTACAAGATATTGCTGTTTTAACTGGTGGAACTGTTATTACTCAGGATGCTGGATTAAGTTTAGATAATATTCAAGTAAATTTATTAGGTCAAGCAAGACGAATTATTGTAAACAAAGATACTACAACAATTGTGGGAGATGGCTTGGAAATTGAAAACATTAAAGCTCGTTGTGAACCGAAAATTCCATCACCAACTTCTAAAATTGAAACATCAAATGTTCCACCTCCTAAATCGAAAACTGCTAAACTTTCTGGTGGAATTGCTGTAATTAGAGTAGGAGCGGTAACTGAAACTGAAATGAAAGATAAAAAATTACGTCTAGAAGATGCGATTAATGCAACTCGAGCTGCTGTTGAAGAAGGCATTGTTCCTGGTGGCGGTGCGACATTAGCGCATTTGTCAGAAAATTTAGTAACATGGGCGAAAAATAATTTAAAAGAAGATGAATTAATTGGAGCCATTATAATTTCTCGTGCTATTCTAGCTCCATTAAAACGAATTGCTGAAAATGCTGGAATTAATGGACCAGTTGTTATTGGAAAAGTTCAAGAACAAAAATTTGAAATTGGTTATAATGCTGCAAAGAATATATTTGGTAATATGTATGAGGAAGGAGTCGTCGATCCAGCTAAGGTAACTCGTTCAGCTTTACAAAATGCAACATCAATAGCTAGTATGATTTTAACAACAGAATGTATTATTGTTGATGATATAAACGTGAAAAAGTAAAATTACTAATTCATTGATAAATATCTGAGAAAATACTCTTTGTTAAAGTTATCATTTATCTATTAAATATGAGTTTTTAATAGATAAATTATATTATTTTAATTTTATTTTTTAATGAACTTATTTTATTTAAATTATGTTTAATAATGAAATAATGTGAGTATTTTAATTAAAAATGACTGGTTATTTCATTATTAAATAATTACTATTTAATTATATGTTTTCTAGATAAATATTTTTTTGAGCAGTTTAATATTTATATTTAGTTATTTATTAGGGTGTATATAAAAGTTTGCGTTTAAATTACTCTATTATTTATTTCCAAGCTTAACTAATAAATCAAAGCATTCTTGCATTGATTCAAAGTTTTTGTCCTCTTTAGCCTGTCGCATAGTATTTTGTACTTCACGAATTTTTTCTTTTTCTTCAGGTGTCCACTTTGTATTCTCTACATCTTGTTTCAGTGCCTCCTCTAAGTCTGATGAAAACATCTCAGCTGTCGCGATTAATTTTTGTTGTTTATCAATAGCAGCAGATTTTTCGGCCTCTTCTAACATACTATTAACTTCTGCTTCTGATAAAGTAGAAGCACCTTGGATAGTTATGTTTTGTTGTTTTCCTGATTCATTTTCTTTAGCTGTTACTGATAAAATACCATCAACATTAATATCAAATGTTACTTCAATTTGGGGAGTTCCTTTGGGAGCTTCTGGGATACCTTCTAATTTAAACGTTCCTAAGCTCTTGTTTCCACTAACCATTTCCCTTTCCCCTTGTAAAACATGAATTTCAACATTTGTTTGATTATTTGAAGCAGTTGAAAATAGTTCTGATTTTTTAACTGGAATAGTTGTATTACGTGCGATAAGTTTTGTCATAATTCCGCCAACTGTTTCTACACCAAGTGACAATGGTGTTACATCTAACAATAGAATATCTGTTATTTCACCTGCTAAAATACCTGCTTGAATCGCTGCGCCAATAGCTACTACTTCATCTGGATTAACTGATTTATTTGGTTTTTTTCCAGTTAATGATTCTACTAATTGTTGAATAGCCGGAATTCTTGTTGATCCTCCTACTAATACAATTTCATCAATTGACGATTTATCTAATTTTGCATCTTTTAATGCTTTTTCAACTGGAATACGACAACGATTAATTAAATCTTTACATAAATTTTCAAATTTTTCTCGTGTTAACTCTTGTTGAATATGTTTCGGTCCATTTTTATCTGCTGTAATAAATGGAAGATTAATTGTTGTTTTTTCAACATTTGATAATTCCATTTTTGCTTTTTCGGCTGCTTCTGTTAACCTTTGTAAAGCTTGAATATCTTTAGTTAAATCAGTACCTTCTTTTGCTTGAAAATCTTCAACTAACCACCGAACTAAAGCTTTATCAAAATCATCACCACCTAAATTTGTATCACCGGCTGTCGATAATACTTCGAAAATTCCATCACCAACTTCTAAAATTGAAACATCAAATGTTCCACCTCCTAAATCGAAAACTAAAATGGTTTCATTTTGTTTTTTATCTAAACCATAGGCTAAAGAAGCGGCAGTAGGTTCATTAATAATACGTAAAACTTCAATACCAGCAATTTTTCCAGCATCAACTGTTGCTTGACGTTGAGAATCATTGAAATACGCTGGCACTGTAATAACTGCTTTTGTTACATCTTGGCCTAAATATTCTTTAGCATCATTAATTAATTTTCGTATAACTTGAGCTGAAATTTCTTCGGGACTAAAATCTTTATTTAAAGAAGAACATTTAATTTTAATATTTCCATTATTATCTTTAATTACTTTATACGGTAATTCTTTTGATTCTTCCGAAATTTCATCTGCTTTACATCCTATAAAACGTTTAACAGAGAAAAATGTATTTTCTGCATTAACAACTGATTGGCGTTTTGCAAGTTGACCAACTAATAACTCTTGTTTCTTTGTATAAGCTACAATTGATGGGGTTGTTCGAAATCCTTCTGAATTTGTAATTACAGTAGGTTGTCCTCCTTCAATTGCCGCAACTACTGAATTTGTAGTTCCTAGGTCAATTCCGACTACTTTATTCATAAAACCTCTCTATTTTTATATAAGTTTATATTTACTAATAAATATTATAAACTATTGAAAAAACATTTAATAGAGTTATCTATTAGCTATTTGTAACTATGAATTATTACGTAGTGTAATATTTGTATGCACAAATATTATAAAAGTGTTTATGTTTCTTATATGGACAAAATCTTTTGATTTTTTTACAGTTATAGATGGTTGGATAATTAAAATTATCAAACTATTTATTTGGAAATTTTATACAAATTAATTTTTATAAATTTTAATATATATATAAGTATTTTTTGGAGAAAAATATTGTGTCTTTAGGTCTATTAGGAAATAAAATTGGAATGACCCAAATATTTGATAAATCGGGAAATATAATTCCAGTTACAATCTTAAAAGTTGGGCCTTGTGTAATTACACAAGTCAAAACTACATTAAAAGATGGGTATAATGCAATTCAAATTGGATATGGAAATATTGTACCCAAAATGTTAACTCAGCCCCAATTAGGGCATCTACAAAAATCAAATATTCAACCGGTGAGATACTTAAAAGAATTTCATGTAAGTGATCCGAATAATTTCAAGGTGGGTCAAATCTTAAATGTTGAATCATTTGTTACAGGACAATTAGTGAATATTACAGGCAAAAGCATTGGAAAAGGATTTTCGGGTCTTCAAAAACGTCATAATTTTGCAAGAGGACCTATGACTCATGGTTCTAAAAATCATCGAGCTCCTGGTTCAATTGGTATGGGAACAACACCGGGTCGTGTTTTACCAGGAAAAAGAATGGCTGGTCAACTTGGTAATAAAACGACAAATATTAAAAAATTAAAAATTGTTCAAGTAAATCACGATGAAAATATTTTAGTTGTTAAAGGCGCCGTTCCTGGAAAACCTGGAAATTTACTAAGTATAATTCCCTCAAAATAATAAATAAGAAAAGAGTAGTAAACAAAGGAATATTAGGAAAAATACCATATGACTATTCAAAAAATTATAGAATATAGGCCAGCTGATTCAAGTGGAGAAAGTTTAGATGAAAAATTTAGAATTATACTTAATATTTTAGAAGATTCAAGTAATTATTTAATTCATAGAGATATTCTAAGACATCAACTTTCTCAAAAACAAGGAACAGTTTCAACAAAAACTCGAAGTGAGGTTCGAGGTGGAGGTAAAAAACCTTGGCGTCAAAAAGGAACTGGTCGTGCGCGAGCAGGATCAAACCGTTCGCCTTTATGGAAAGGTGGTGGTGTTATATTTGGTCCAAAACCCAAAACAGTTAGTTTAAAAGTAAATAAAAAAGAACGTAATTTAGCACTACAAACTTTGTTTTACAATAAACGAAATAGTATGATTGTAGTTCCAAATTTAGAGTCAATAGAACCGAAAACAAAAGCTTTTTATAAATTTTGTCAAAATGGTAATATAAACTTAACTGAAAAATTATTAGTAATTGTTTCTGAAAAAATATTACCTATAAAATTAGCAACTCAGAATTTAAAGAATGTTGAATTAATTTCTGCATCAAATTTAAACACATTAAGTTTGGTAAAAGCAAAAAAAATTTTATTAACAACATCAGCACTAAATGATATAAAGGAGATTTATTGTGAACGTGAAACAAGACAGTAATCTTTATACTTATTCACACTTGAATATTATAAAGTATCCAATTATTACAGATAAAGCTACTCGATTATTGGTTAATAATCAATATAGTTTTGCTGTTAATCCTAAAGCTGATAAATTATCGATTAAAGCGGCAATCGAATTTTTCTTTAACGTTAAAGTAATCAAAATTACTACTTCTCATTTACCAAAAAAGAAAAAAAGAGTCGGTAAATATCTAGGTTGGAAACCACATTATAAAAAAGCAATTGTAACGCTATTAGAAGGCGATACAATAAACTTATTCGCAGAAGAAAACTAACTATTATATAAATTAATAAAGTTTATGAGTATTCGTCTTTATAAACCATATACACCAGGCACAAGAAACAGAGCCCTTTCATCTTTTTCAGAAATAACAAGTAATAAACCAGAAAAGAGTTTAGTAAAAAAAAATCATCGTAGTAAAGGTAGGAATAACCGTGGAGTTATTACTATAAGACATCGTGGAGGTGGCCATAAAAAACAATATAGAGTAGTAGATTTTAAAAGAAATAAATACAATATATCAGCAATTGTAAAATCAATTGAATATGATCCAAATAGAAATGCACGAATTGCATTAATCAATTTCATAGATGGTGAAAAGCGCTATATTTTACATCCAAATACTTTAAAGGTTGGTGACAAAATTTTATCAGGAAAAGGAATACCATTAGACATAGGAAATGCTTTACCTTTAGAAGAAATTCCTTTGGGTACATCTGTTCATAACATTGAATTAATTCCTAATCGTGGCGGACAAATTGTTCGTGCAGCTGGAACGTGCGCAAAAATTTTAGCAAAAGAAGGAAATTATGTAACCTTACGTTTACCGTCAAAAGAAATTCGATTAATTCGTAAAGAATGTTTTGCAACAATTGGAGAATTAAGTAATAATGAGGCCTTCTTAATCCAGAGTGGAAAAGCTGGTCGAACACGTTGGTTAGGGAAACGTCCAACTGTACGAGGTTCAGTAATGAATCCATGTGACCACCCACATGGTGGAGGGGAAGGTAGAACTCCAATAGGTCGTACTCGACCGTTAACACCTTGGGGTAAACCCGCGTTAGGTAAAAAGACAAGACGAACTAAAAAACTTAGCAGTTCATATATTCTTCGTCGTCGTTCTTAATTAACTTATAAAAAATTTTATTACTCACATTTCAAAAAATGTCAAGATCATTAAAAAAAGGACCTTTTGTTGCATATCATTTATTAAAAAAAATTAATAAAATGAATGCAAATGGAAAGAAAGATGTAATCACAACTTGGTCACGTAGTTCGACAATATTACCAAATATGGTTGGGTTTACAATAGCTGTATATAATGGGAAACAACATATTCCAGTTTTTATTTCCGATCAATTCGTAGGTCATAAACTTGGAGAATTTGTTTCTACAAGAACATTTAAATCACACATTAAAGCTGATAAAAAAACAAAACGTTAAGGCAAAAAATTAAACATGGCCCGCTTAGAATTAACATTAAATCATCCAAAACGTTTCCATATTAAAACATTTAATGTTAAATCTGAACCAATGTTATCTCCCCTTGCAAAATCAATTTTGCAAAGTGTTCAGTTTAAACATTTTTATTATGTCCGTGATGATATAGATTATCGCTTAAGAGCTCATCCAATGGAAAGAGAGTTTCTTTTGCAAGCTTTATTTTCAATCGCAATTTCTTTACAAAATAATTTATCAATAAATTTCTTTGATATGTGGATTTATGAAATTTATATAAGTAAAGTGTCGAATCCTAATAAATTTTTAAAAGAAAATTATAAAAATAAAGAATTCGATGAATATATCACAATTAAATTAGCATATGGAATTAATGCTTCTCAAGAAAAAAAAATAATATTTTAATATTCATTTTTATAAATTTTAAATCTATACAAAAAATATTAAGGAAACTATAGTATGTCGAATGGTCAATCAGTAAGAGCAGTGGCAAAATATGTACGAATATCCCCACATAAAGTAAGACAAGTTTTAGATCAAATTCGTGGTCGTTCATATCAAGAAGCATTAATGATATTGGAGTTTTTACCGTATGATGCTGGTTCTCCTATCTGGCAAATCGTTCATTCCGTAGCAGCGAATGCAAAAAATAATTACAATTTAGATAAAAAAAAATTAATCATTTCAGAAATCTTTGCCGATGAAGGTCCAAAATTAAAACGTATTCGACCACGTGCTCAAGGTCGGGCTTATAAGATTTTAAAACCAACTTGTCATATTACAGTTGTTGTAAAATCAGTTAGTTAAAAAATAAAAATTAAGGATTTTTTATGGGACAAAAAACACATCCATTGGGATTTCGATTAGGTATTACACAGGAACATAGATCTACTTGGTATACAAATTTTAAACATTATTCAAGTTTATTAGAAGAAGATGATAACATTAGAACATATCTTAATAAGATAGCAAAATTAACTAGTATATCAAATATTCATATTAATCGGAACGGATTAGGTGATCAAATTGAATTAAATATTGAAACTGGACGTCCAGGTATACTAGTTGGTGACAATGGTTCAAATATTAAAACATTAGCAGCTAATATTAAAAAAATCATACCAAATAATCGTCAAATTACTATTAATGTTATAGAAGTTAATAATGTAAACTCAAATGCTTCTCTTATTGCTGATCTTGTAGTTCAACAACTTGAAGATAGGGTTGCATTTCGTCGTGCAATTCGTGAAGCACTACAATGTGCACAAGATAATCAGGTAAATGGTATTAAAATTGAAGTGTCCGGACGACTAAATGGAGCTGAAATTGCACGAAGTGAATGGATTCGAGAAGGTCGAGTTCCATTACAAACATTACGAGCTGATATTGATTATGCTACAAAAGAAGCTAATACAATTTACGGTGTTCTTGGTGTTAAAGTGTGGCTATTTAAAAATGAAATATTAAAAAAATAATAAAAACAGAAAAATAATTAGAAAACGATATTTATTAATTAATCTTATTTTATTATGTTAAGTCCCAAAAGAACAAAATACAGAAAATATCATCGCGGAAGAATGCGTGGTAAAGCAACTCGAGGAAATGAAATTTCATTTGGAAAATATGGGTTACAAGCTTTAGAACCTTCGTGGATTACCTCACGTCAAATTGAAGCAACAAGACGAACAATTACTCGTTATACAAAACGTGGTGCATCTTTATGGATTCGGATTTTCCCTGATAAAACTGTTACAGCTCGTGCTGCTGAATCACGTATGGGATCTGGGAAAGGGGCCGTTGATTATTGGGTGGCAACAGTTAAACCTGGAACAATTTTATTTGAAATTGGTTCTGTTCCCGAAGAAGTTGCCCGTGCTGCTTTTAATTTGGCCGCATATAAATTACCAATTAAAACAAAATTTATCATTATAAAGGACAACTAATAAACTATGAATAAATTTAGTAAAAAAGTTAAAGGAAAAAAATACTTTACTAAATACTATAAAGAAAATATAAAAAAAGAAAGAAGAAATATATCACTAGATGAAGAACGACAAGACGAACTGACTAAATTACAAAAGAAGATTAAAGAAATAAACTTAGTTTTATTAGATTTTCAATTTAAAAAAGCAACTCGTCAACCAATTAAACCTCATGAAATTAAAATAGCTAAAAAAGAAAGAGCTAGATTAATAACACGTTATTGGGAAATATATTCAGGGCAGGAACTTTCTCTACAAACTTAGTATTACAAATATTTAAATTAAGAAAATTAAAGAATAACTGTCAAACTAGTTTTAACATGAAATTAAATAGAAATTTTAAGGAATTTTAAAATGCCTGTAAAAGAAAAAGTTGGTATTGTGATTAGTAATAAGATGCAAAAAACTGTAGTTGTCAAAGTTGAAAGCCGATATCCTCATCCGATTTATTCAAAGACAATGATTAAAACAAAAAAATATTTAGCTCATGATGAGCTGAGTGAATGCAATATTGGTGATAAAGTTTTAGTAACAGAATGTAGACCACTTAGTAAAAAGAAGCGTTGGTCTATAAGTAAAATTATTTCAAGATCATCTTTAATTACCTAAGATTAACTTTTTATGATATACCCACAAACAATGTTAACTGTAGCGGATAATACTGGTGCAAAAAAAATTATGTGCATTCGTGTTTTAGGTGGAAACCGAAAATATGGTAAAATTGGCGACACTATTATTGGTGTTGTTAAAGAAGCTATTCCCAATATGCCAATTAAAAAATCTGATGTTGTTCGAGCTATTATTGTAAGAACATCTAAAACAATTCGTCGAACTGATGGTATGTATATTCGATTCGACGATAATGCAGCTGTGATAGTCAATATGGAAAATAATCCACGTGGAACTCGTGTATTTGGGCCTGTTGCACGTGAAATTAGAGATAAGAATTTCTCTAAAATTGTTTCGTTAGCTCCGGAGGTTTTATAAATGTCAAAAAATAAAAATTTACATGTTAAAATTGGCGATACTGTAAAAGTCATTTCTGGTTTTGATAAAAACAAAACAGGAGAAATTACTAAAATCTATAAAAATACAGGCAAAATTTTAGTAAAAGGTGTTAATTTTAAGTTTAAACATATTAAACCAAACACGGAAAATGATGTTGGAGAAATAAAACAATTTGAAGCTCCAATTCACCATTCCAATGTTAAATTAATTTAAATTATTTTAAATAAAGAATATGCGTAGTCAAAATTCGTTAGAAGAAATTGCTGAATTATACGGTCTATTAGAAAATATAAAAAAAGAATATGAGTATGGAATTCATTCTGCTTTAAGAAAAAGTAATCCAGAATTATTCTCAAATCCTCATACTATTCCAAAACTTAAAAAAATTAGTATTAATCGTGGATTGGGGTTAGCAGCTCAAAATACTAATATTTTAAAAAAAAGTGTTAGTGAATTTACAAAAATTACAGGTCAAAAACCTTTAATTACAAAAGCAAAGAAAGCAGTTGCTGGCTTTAAAATTCGAGAAGATATGGAATTAGGATTAGTAAGTACTTTACGTGGTGAAAAAATGTATAGTTTTCTTACAAAATTAATCTTTTTTACTTTTGCACAAATTCGTGATTTTCGAGGATTATCAGTAAGAAGTTTTGATAAAGCAGGTAATTATACTTTTTCATTAAAAGAACAATTAATTTTTCCAGAAATTGAATATGATGAAGTAGATCAAATACAAGGCTTAAGTATAACGCTTGTTTTAGATTCTTCTACACCAAAATCCCGTTCAAAAACTTTTGATAGAGTTTTAAATGGTATGGTTTTATTAAAGTTTTTACGATTTCCATTGAATGACTGTGGATATTATGATAAATATTCTTCATTCGTAGAAATTACTCAAATATGGGATAAAAAAAAACATTTACGTCGTAAACGTTGGTCGCAAGATTAAATAAAATGAAAATAATGAGATTAAGGAGTTACTAGTGGTTACAGATAATATTGCAGATATGTTGACTCGTATTAGAAATGCAAATATGGTAAAACATGAAATTGTTGAAATACCAAAAACAAAAATGTCAAAAGCGATTGCTGAAATTCTTAAAACAGAAGGATATATTCAAAATTTTGAAACATATACTGAAAATTTAAATCAATATTTACTTCTTTCGTTAAAATATCATGGTCAATCTAGAGAACGAGTTATTACTCAAATTAAACGAGTTAGTAAACCAGGATTACGTGTTTATGCAAATTCAAAAACTATACCTGTTGTTTTAGGAGGATTAGGAATTTCTATTGTTTCAACGTCAAAAGGTGTAATGACAGGCAAAACTGCTATGTCTCTTGGAATTGGTGGCGAAGTTTTATGTTATATTTGGTAATAGGAGTAAATATATAATATGTCACGAATCGGAAAATTACCAATCAGAATACCGCAAACTGTACAAGTATTACTTAAAAACGGTGGATCAGTATTAAATCTGACAGGGAAATTTGGAAGTTTAGAAATAGAACTTCCAGAACAACTTCAAATTGTTGCATGGCGAGAATTAAATAGTGAAACTGGTAAAGTTACTAATGGTTTTCTAAATGTAAGTTTTAAAGGCCAAGACTCGTTTGATTCTCGAGCTAGTAGCGGTGAAACAAGAACGAATAAATCTTTACAAGGTTTATATAGAACACTAATAAATAATATGGTTATAGGTGTTACAGAGCAATTTAATATTACACTTGTATTACAAGGTGTCGGATATAGAGCAAGTGTACAAGGTAACTCTTTGATATTAAATTTAGGTTTTAGCCATCCTGTAGAAATAAGTATTCCAGAAGGCATAACTGTTGAAGTCGTTCAAAATACAACTATTAATCTAAAAGCCTGTGATAAAGAACAGTTAGGATTCTTTGCCGCAAAAGTAAGAGCATGGCGTCCGCCTGAACCTTATAAAGGGAAAGGAATACTTTATAAAAATGAAAAAATCTTACGTAAAGCAGGGAAATCGGGTAAGAAATAAAAATTATTAAGTTGAAAAAAAGTATATTATGAAATTTTCAAAAAGAGTTTTATTAAGACTTAAAAATAAAAATAAAAAATTAAAACCTGATAAGTATAAGAAATTAAAAAGAGAAAGTGTAAGAGGCCTAATAAAAGGTACAGTAGAACGACCACGTTTATCCGTTTTTCGATCTAATGAAAACATTTATGCTCAAATTATTGACGATCTAACATCTAAAACACTTGTTTCATGCTCAACATTAGATAGAGATATTAAACTTAATAGTGAAAATGGTCGAACATGTAATGCTTCAAGACTTATGGGAGAAAAATTAGCAAACTTAAGTAAAAAAAAGAATATTACAAAAATTGTCTTTGATCGAGGGCCTTACTTATATCATGGTCGTATAAAAGCTTTAGCAGATGGCGCACGAGCAGGTGGTCTACAATTTTAATTAATAATTTAAAGATAACAAATTTTATGAGTAGCGAGTTTAATCAAGTTAATAAATTAAAAAAAACACCCCCTCAGAATGAAAATTTTAGTGGCTCAAGTCCTCTTCAAATAACTGAAGGTGTTATTAAAAGTAGTCGAGTAAAAGATATACCTAGTGATGGAAAATTTATTGAACGCTTAATTAAAATAAGTCGAGTAACAAAGGTAACAAAAGGTGGAAAGAAATTAAGCTTTCGTGCAGTTGTAGTTATTGGAAATGAAAATGGAAAAGTTGGTGTTGGTGTAGGTAAAGCTGAAGATGTTGTAAATGCTTTTAAAAAAGCCAAAACAAATGGAAGAAAAAATTTAATACAGATTCCACTTACAAAATCTTTAACTATACCACATCCTATTATAGCAGATGTAGGAGCATGTAAAATTATTCTGAAACCTGGAGTTGAAGGTTCCGGCGTTATGGCCGGAGGTGCAGTTCGAACTGTTTTAGAAGTTGCTGGAATTAAAAATATAATAGCAAAACAATTAGGCTCTGATAATTTATTGAATAATGCTCGTGCAACGATTGTAGCTTTAGAAAGTTTAATAACACGACGAGAGGTTGACCGAAGACTTGACATACAAAATAGTACAAAATAGTATTTACTAATGTTTGAATATAAAAATAATTAAAAATTTATTTATTTATTTAGATAAGACTGTAAAGTATAAAATCGAGTTAATACCATAATAAAAATTGATAACATAAACAATTAATTGAATTAATTTTGTTAGAAAATATAATTTTTTGATATTCATCAAATAAATTTGAACACATTAACAAAGTTATTAATTGTTCAAGAATAAAGATTAGAATTTAAAATTATTAAAAATGAGAATAAAAAAGACAGACGATATTTTATTAAAACGTCTTTTATTAAGTGTAGGAATACTCCTATTTATTAGAATGGGAACATTTCTTCCAATTCCTGGGATTAATCATAGTCATTTAGCGTTTTATATTCAACAACATCCCCTTACCAAAAATTTAGTAAGTACTTTTTCTGGAGAGGATACATTTGTAATTGGATTATTTACATTAAATATATTTCCATATATAAATGCCTCAATCATGGTTCAATTAATAACTGGATTAATTCCTGCGATTTCTAAATTACAAAAAGAAGGGGGTGGAGAAGGACGGAGAGCAATCACAAGATTAACTCGGTTAATTACCTTTGGATGGGCAATAATTCAAAGTTCAACTATTGCTTTCTATTTAAAACGAGCATTGTTTGACTGGAGTCCATTATTAGCGTTTGAAATAATTATTTGGCTTACTACAGGTGCCATGATAGTTTTATGGCTAAGTGAATTAATTACTGAATATGGATTAGGAAATGGAGCTTCATTATTAATTTATACAAATATAATTTCAAGTTTACCGAATTTAGGGAAAAAATTACTTACAGAAAATACAGGAAATATGACTGTTGTTTCTGGAATATTAATCCTGGTTTTATTTTTTATTGCAATATCGGGTATTATTACATTGCAAGAAAGTGCAAGAATCATTCCGTTAATATCTTCAAAACAACTGAGTCAAAATCAACCGATGTTATCTAAAGTAACTGCCAATAATTATATTCCTTTACGTTTTAATCAAGCAGGTGTTATGCCCATTATTTTAACAACTGCTCTTTTGGTTTTACCCAATTACATAACTAGTTTAGGTGTATTTCCTCTGTTAACTATTCCTTTTTTTTTAAAATCGTCAAAAATTTTATATTGGATTAGTTATTTTATTTTAATTTTAATCTTTAGTTCATTTTATTCAACTATTGTTTTAAATCCAAAAGATATTGCTCAAGAATTGCAAAAAATGGCTGTTAGTATACCAGGGGTTCGACCTGGTTTAGCCACAATATTCTATTTAAAGCAAGTAATGAAACGAGTTACCTTTTTTGGAGCAGTACTTTTAGCAATATTAGCAACTCTTCCAAATATTATTGAAGGAATTTTAAACATTTCAAGTTTCAATGGTTTAGGTACGACGTCATTATTAATTTTAGTAGGTGTTGTTCTTGATATTTCACGTGAAATGAAAAGTATAATTATTTCTAATATTTATAATGATAGATTTGATTAGATCACGTAAAAATTTATTTATTAATTTAATATTTATAACTTTATAATGAAAGTTCGTCCTTCAGTTAAAAAAATGTGTGAAAAGTGTCGAGTAATTAAAAGACATGGAAAAATTATGGTAATTTGTCAAAACCCAAAACATAAACAGCGACAAGGTTAATATTTAAAAGGAGTTACTTAAGTGGTCAGATTATTAGGTATAGATTTGCCAAAAAATAAACGAATTGAATATGCACTTACATATATTCATGGAATTGGACTTGCATCAGCACAAAAAATTATTCGATTAGCAGAAATTAGTCCAGAAACTCGAACAGATGATATTACTACGGAACAAACCGTTTTATTAAGAAATATATTAGAGAACTTTGAATTGAAATTAGAAGGAGATTTACGTCGTTTTAATGGGTTAAATATAAAACGATTGAATGAAATAAATTGTCATCGAGGAAAAAGACACAGAAATAGTTTACCTGTTCGCGGACAAAGAACTCGAACAAATGCCCGTTCACGTCGAGGAGCAAAGAAAACTGTTACTGGTAAGAAAAAATAATATTCTTTTATTAGCAGTTTTATTAATTAATAATATTACTTTAATATGGCACAAAAAATCCGAAAACCAATAGTAAAAAAAAATAGAACTAATCTTGGAACAGGGATTGTTCATATTCAATCAACGTTTAATAATACAATTGTTACAATAACAACGATGATAGGAGATACAATTTCATGGGCATCGTCTGGTAGTTCAGGCTTTAAAGGTGCTAGGAAAGGAACTCCTTTTGCCGCACAAACAGCCGCTGAAAAAGCTGCATTAGAAGCATTAAGTACAGGTATAAAAACGGTTGAAATTTTAGTCAAAGGTCAAGGGTCAGGAAGAGAAACTGCAATTCGAGCAATAGAAGGTGCAGGTCTAGAAATTCTTTCAATACAAGATATAACTCCAGTTCCCCATAATGGATGTCGACCAAGAAAACGTCGACGTGTATAACTTTATTTAATTATAAAATAAAGAAATTATGAATTACACAAAAAATTTTATCAATAGTTCTAATTTATTAATGGAATGTGTAAGATCAAATAAAATTGAATCTGGGCAAATGTATGGACAATTTTTAATTGATTCACTTAGTTCAGGACAAGGTATAACTATTGGAAATTTATTACGACGTGTTTTATTAGGAGATTTAAAAGGAACGGCGATTACGGGTGTTCGTATTGCGGGTGTAAAAGATGAATTTTCCTTAATTTCTGGGGTTCGTGAAGATATCCTGGAAATTTTATTAAATTTAAAAGGAATTGTTTTAAAATCTGAAATCGCCAGTCGCCAATTTGGACGTTTAAGAGTTCATGGACCAGCGGTTATTACAGCTAGTTCAATTGAATTACCGCCAGAAATAGAAATTATTAATCCTAATCATTATATTGCGACAATTTCCAGTTCACATATTGTAGAAATAGAATTCAAAATTGAATCTGGTACAAAGTATCGCTTAGCAAATGAACTTTTTTCTGATAAATTTGAAGATTTTATAGAAACAGATGCAATTTTTATGCCTGTTCAAAAGGTAGATTTTAAAGTTGAAAATGTTTATGACAATTCAAATATTATAAAAGAACGTTTAATTCTTGATATTTGGACAAATGGAAGTATTTCCCCTGAACAAGCAATTTTTTCTGGTTCTGGTTTAATTATTAATTTATTTAAATCTATTAATGATCATAAAATTAGTAAAGATAAACAAGAAATAATAGAAAAAAATCAGATAAAACCTGTTGATCCATATACTCATATTGCTATCGAAGAATTACAATTATCTGTGCGACCTTACAACTGTTTGAAAAGAGCTCAAATTAATACAATTGGAGATTTATTAGATTATTCTCCAGAAAAGCTTTTAGAATTAAAAAACTTTGGTCGAAAATCGGCCGATGAAGTTTTTGCTACTCTTAAAAATAAATTAGGAATAGTTTTAAAATAATTATTAAATTTAATTTTAATTTTATGAAGACATTGACATCATTTATTCTACCTTCAGCTCATAGAAAAAAGTGGTACATTCTTGATTGTAAAACATATCAATCGTTATCTTTCGGCCGTATCGCTGCTGACATTGTTCAAACATTAATAGGAAAACATAACTCATTTTATGATCCCTCTTCTGATGTCGGTAACTATGTCATCTTAATCAATGCTGAATATATCAAAGTTGACCGAGAAATTGAACGATTTCGTGTTTTTCAACCCGGTCATCCAGGTAAATCTTTAAAACGAATTACAAGTGTGATCCCACAACGTATCATTGAAACGTGTATTTTTAATATGTTACCGAATGGTTATACAAAAAAACATTTAAGAAAAAGACTAAAAATTTATCAAGGGAATCAACATCCTCATATAGCTCAGAATCTAATACAAATGGAAATAGAAAATAGAAAAATTAATAAAAAAATAAGAACGGAAATAAAAAACAAATAAAATTCTCTTATTTCAGAACAAAACTATTTTCTTCAAGTTCCTAAGAATATTTATGTTATTTATGTAACGATATAATATCTACTCTCTATGTTAGGAGGGATTATCAAAACGGCTTAACAGTTAGATATAAATCATAAAGAATTCTCTATGAAATAGAAATAAATACGCTAAGTTTAATCTTATATAGTTCAAGATTTAAAGTTTCAAATTTTTCTCATATTAAGTCCCTTTCTAGAAGAAATACTATTTATTTTGAACCTTTAACATTTTAATTAATAAACTAAAAAAATTTATGAATACAGTTTTTCAAAAAAATAAAATTGGACTTGGAAAAAGAAAACGAGCGGTTGCGCGAGTTTTTCTTATTCCAGGAACTGGAATTATAACAATTAATAAAATTTCTGGAGAAAAATATTTACAATATAATACTAATTATTTAAATAGTATTTGGTCACCATTAGAAAAATTAAATCTAAAAAATCAATTTGATATTATTGCAATTGTAAACGGTGGTGGTTTGACTGGACAAGCAGATGCAATCAAATTAGGAGTAGCAAGATTACTTTGTAAAATGGAAAATGAAAATCGAATAATTTTAAAACCATTTGGATTTTTAAGTCGTGATGCTCGCATTAAAGAACGAAAAAAATATGGTTTAAAAAAAGCACGAAAAGCATCTCAATATTCAAAACGTTAAAATTTTTATATTCAAAATATGCCAAAATCTGAAATTCACCCAACTTGGTTTTCAAACACCCCGGTTATTTGTGAAGGTAAAACTCTTTGCTATACGAGTTCAACTAAACCACAATTACAACTAGATGTTTGGTTAGGAAATCATTCTTTTTATACTAACTCACAAATACTTGTGGATAGTGAAGGCCGTGTAGAAAGATTTATGAAAAAATATGGCTTACAGTCAAAAGATAATTAAATTATTTATATTAAAACAATTAAAATTTACTTAATTAGTGTAAAAAATGCCAACTATTCAGCAATTAGTTCGTTCAAGACGAATACAAATTAAGAAAAAAACAAAATCGCCTGCTTTAGTAAATTGTCCTCAACGACGTGGGGTATGTACACGTGTTTATACAACAACACCCAAAAAACCCAATTCAGCAATTCGTAAAGTTGCTCGTGTTAGATTGACATCTGGTTTTGAAGTAACCGCATATATACCAGGTGAAGGACATAATTTACAAGAACATTCAGTTGTTTTAATTCGAGGTGGTCGAGTTAAAGATTTACCCGGTGTTCGCTATCATATAGTTCGTGGTGCTTTAGATAGTGGAGGAGTTAAGAATAGAACACAAAGACGTTCAAAATATGGGGTTAAAAGACCAAAAAATTAAATACTAATTTAAAATTAGTATTTAAAAAAAAGTAATTTATTAAAAAATAATTAATAGTATGTCACGTCGAAATATTTCAAAAAAACGATTTCCTATCGCAGATCCTACATATAATAGTTACTTAGTTAGTTTATTAGTAACGAGAATTTTAAAGTCAGGGAAAAAAAACTTGGCTCAAAATATTGTAAATGAAGCTTTCGAGATTATAAAATCAAAAACAAATGAAGATCCATTAAGTATTTTTGAAAAAGCTATTCGAAATGCTAGTCCAGTAGTAGAAGTAAAAGCGCGAAGAATTGGCGGGTCAACGTACCAAGTTCCAATTGAAGTTAGTAGTTTTCGCGCAACAAATTTAGCATTACGTTGGATTATTCAATATTCAAGACAACGTATTGGTCGAACAATGTCAATTAAATTAGCGAGTGAAATTATTGACACAGCAAACGATATAGGTAATACTATAAAGAAAAAAGAAGAAACTCATAAAATGGCAGATGCTAATAAAGCCTTTGCACATTTTCGTTATTAATAGTTGAATACTAAATAGTTTATTTCGCTAAAAGTAAATAAATCTTTATTAGAATTATAAAAGTTATATTTTAAAGGAATTTTTAGAAATGGCACGTGAAAAATTTGAACGAACAAAACCGCATGTTAATATTGGTACAATTGGTCATGTTGATCATGGTAAAACAACTTTAACGGCTGCAATCACAGCAACATTAGCATTAGACGGAGACAGTGTTGCAAAAGCTTACTCAGATATTGATGGTGCTCCAGAGGAACGTGCTCGTGGAATTACTATTAATACTGCACACGTTGAATACCAAACAAAAGATCGTCATTATGCACACGTAGATTGTCCAGGGCACGCCGATTATGTAAAAAATATGATCACTGGAGCTGCACAAATGGATGGAGCTATTCTAGTTGTATCAGCTGCAGATGGACCAATGCCACAAACTAGAGAACACATTTTATTAGCAAAACAAGTTGGGGTTCCTCATATTGTTGTGTTTTTAAATAAACAAGATCAAGTCGATGATGATGAATTATTAGAATTAGTAGAATTAGAAGTAAGAGAATTATTATCGACTTACGATTTCCCTGGCGATGATATTCCAATTTGTCCTGGTTCAGCTTTACAAGCAATTGAAGCAATTTCATCAAACCCAACTCTTAAACGCGGCGATAATCCATGGGTTGATAAAATTTACGCTTTAATGGATGCAGTTGATGCTTATATCCCAACACCAGAACGTGATGTTGAAAAAACATTTTTAATGGCTATTGAAGATGTGTTCTCAATTACAGGTCGAGGAACAGTTGCAACTGGAAGAATTGAAAGAGGTGTTATTAAAGTTGGTGATAACGTTGAAATTGTTGGTATTGGTGATACTAAAACGACAACGATTACAGGTATTGAAATGTTCCAAAAAACATTAGAAGAAGGATTTGCTGGTGATAACGTAGGTATTTTATTACGTGGTGTTACACGAGAAAATATTGAACGTGGTATGGTATTAGCAAAACCAGGTACAATTACTCCTCATACAAATTTTGAATCTGAAGTTTATGTGTTAACTAAAGAAGAAGGCGGTCGTCATACACCATTCTTTACAGGTTATAGACCACAATTTTATGTAAGAACAACTGATGTAACAGGTTCAATTGAACAGTTTACAGCGGATGATGGTTCAATTGTAGAAATGGTAATGCCAGGAGATAGAATTAAAATGACTGCGGAATTAATTTATCCAGTTGCAATTGAAGAAGGTATGCGTTTCGCTATTCGTGAAGGTGGCCGAACAATTGGTGCTGGGGTTGTTTCTAAAATTGTTAAATAAGTAAAAAAATTTATGGAAATAAAATCGAATGAAAAAATTCGTGTAAGATTAGAATCATTTAATCATGAACTATTAAATACCTCATGTCAAAAAATAATAGAAATTACTCAAAACAATAATGTAAATAATATTGGAGTAATCTCTTTACCTACCGATAAACGAATTTATTGTGTATTACGTTCCCCTCATGTTAATAAAGATTCAAGAGAACATTTTGAAATTCGAATTCATAAAAGAATTTTAGAAATTTATTATGATTCTTCGATAAATATTTTTGATTTATTAGTAAAATCTGACTTACCACCTGGAGTTCTTTACAGAATTTGTTTATCATAATATATAGGATTCAATAGAATTATTTACACGATTCTATTGAATCCTATATATTATTAATATTTAATATTTTATTTTTTTTCACATTTTTTATGTGAAAAAATTTTAATTGGGGACGGAGGGACTTGAACCCTCACGCACTATCACTAGGCAACGGATTTTAAGTCCGTCGTGTCTACCAATTCCACCACGTCCCCCAATTTCATAAGAAAGCATACTATTAATTTAGTATAATATATTACTATCGAAAAAGCAATGTTAATAAACTGTATTTTAAGGCGGCACCCAGATTCGAACTGGGGGTCGAGAATTTGCAATCCACTGCCTTACCACTTGGCCATACCGCCATAAATACGAATTTATTAATTGCATATATTTGGATTATAATTGAAAACAAATTATTCTGCAACTCTAGGAAAATTATCTTGCTTAACTTATAATTTTTTATATTTCGATTGACGTTTTAATTTTACTGTGAATAGCAAAACAATGGTTGGAGGGATGTAGTATTATTTCTAGTTAATAAAAATAATAAATAGAAAAAGAAAAATGTTTGAGAAATTTACAGAAGGTGCTGTTAAAGTAATTATGCTAGCACAAGAAGAAGCTAGACGTATGGGTCATAGTTTTGTAGGAACGGAACAAATCATATTAGGCATGCTTGGGCAAAGACATGGAATTGCAGGACGTGCTTTAAGTCAAATAAAAATAACATTGAAACAATTTCGAAAAGACATTGAAAAATATATCGGTCGTGGAACAGGATTTGTAGGTTCAGAAATTCCTTTCACACCTCGTGCAAAACGTATTTTAGAAATGTCAATTCATGAAGCGCATGATCTTGGAGTAAATTACGTTGGATCAGAACATATTTTATTAGCAATAATAAACGATGGAGATGGTATTGGATTTCGAATATTAGTCAGATCGCGAGTAAATTTCCTAAAATTAAAACGTATAATTCTTAGTTACATTGACGAACAACAAGAAAATATTTCATCAAAACCAACTTTAGATAAATATGAAAAACTGCCTCGCTTAACTCCCGAGGAAGCAAGAGATATGTTCTTTAGAAGAGGGCAGTGGGCAAAAGAAAAAAAATCTACTATAGAAAATTATAGTGAGAATTTGACACAAGAAGCTGAAGAGAAACGTTTGGATCCTGTTATTGGTCGAGATAGTGAAATTAATGCTTTAATTAAAGTATTAGCACGTCGACGTAAAAATAATCCTGTTTTAGTAGGTGAAGCAGGAGTAGGTAAAACGGCGTGTGCTGAAGGACTAGCATTACTTATGGTAGGGAATGATTGTCCTGACTTTTTAAATAAACATGTTATGTATAATCTTGATCTTGGATCAGTATTAGCAGGAACAAAGTATCGAGGCGAATTTGAAGAACGATTTAAAAGTATTATTGAAGAAGTTCAAGAACATGGTAAAACTATTTTAGTAATTGATGAAATTCATACTATAGTAGGTGCAGGTGCAGCAGAAGGAGCTGTTGATGCAGCTAATCTTTTAAAACCTGCTTTAGCACGAGGAGCTTTAAAAGTTATTGGAGCAACGACTTTAGATGAATATCGGAAACATATTGAAAAAGATCCTGCCTTAGAACGAAGATTTCATCCAATTATTGTTGAAGAACCAACAGTGGAAACAACAATTGATATTCTAAAAGGTTTAAGACCATATTTTCAATCACATCACGCATTACTTTATGAGACTGAGGCGTTAGTTGCAGCTGCAACGCTTTCAAGTCGATTTATTACAGATCGTAATTTGCCAGATAAAGCAATTGATGTAATAGATGAATCAGGTTCTAGAGTTCGATTACGCAATCGTGAATTACCAATGGGATTGCAAAAATTACTTGTTGAATTACATGCAACTTTAAGAGATATTGAGAAAGCAATCAAAGAACACGATTTTGGTCTTGCAAAATTATTGCTTGAGCACGAGGTAGAAGTACGAGCACATATGAAAATTATGAAGCGTGCATTGGAAAATAACAAGCAATATAAAAATAAACTAGATACTTTTGAAAGAGTTTTTGAAAGCGATGTTACTAATGTTATTTCAGGTTGGACAGGTATTCCTGTCACAAAAATAAATGAATCAGAAACAGACCGATTAAAAAAGATGGAGAATATTCTTCATGACCGATTAATTGGTCAACATCACGCTATTGTTGCAGTTTCAAAAGCCGTTCGGAGAGCACGAACTGGTATTCAAGACCCTAAACGTCCAATTGCAAGTTTTATGTTTGCTGGTCCTACAGGTGTTGGAAAAACTGAATTAACAAAAGCATTAGCTGAATATATATTTGAAAGTGAAAAGAATATGATTCGGTTTGATATGTCTGAATTTATGGAAAAACATACAGCTGCAAAATTAATTGGTTCTCCACCAGGGTATGTAGGACATGATGAAGGTGGTCAATTAACAGATGCTGTAAGAAGAAAACCATATTCAATTGTTTTATTTGATGAAGTTGAAAAAGCACACCCAGATATATTTAACTTATTTTTACAAATATTAGACGATGGTCAATTAACTGATTCTAAGGGAAGACGTACCGATTTTAAAAATTGTATAATCGTTATGACAACCAATTTAGGTGCTCAAGTGATTGAAAGTGAATCGCCTATTCTTCCAGAAAAACAAAAAAAACAATTTGGTTTCCATACTGAAAGTTGGGAAGAAGAAGAACGGTTAAGAGAATCTAAAAAAATTGAGTTAATGGTTAATTTAGATGGGACTTTCTCAATAAAACCTCCTGTTAAACAAGAATTAACTGAGGAAGATAATGCTAGGTTTGAAAAAATTACTGATTTAGTAAAAGAAGAATTGAAAAAATTCTTCCGCCCAGAATTTTTAAATCGAATAGATGATATTATCGTATTTAACCATTTATCACGACATGACATTTGGGAAATTTCTGGTGTAATGTTAAAAAATTTAGGAAAACGTTTAGAATTCCAAGGAGCTACTATAGAAATAGATAATGCGGTACGATTTTTCCTTGCAGAACAAGGGTATGACCCAGTATATGGAGCCCGTCCATTAAGAAGAGCGATTATAAAACTATTAGAAGATGAATTAGCATCGGCATGTTTAAATCATCCCCTACAAAAAGGTACACATATAATCGTTAAACAAGAATTAAACCCAAATCCCGCTAAATATGCACAATATTTTGACGATGTTTATACTGATAAAATTTTAATTACATTTGATAATACAAATGTAGAAAATGAGTCGGAAACTGAGACGATAAGTAAAAGAAAATTAAAAAAAGAGAAAATAGAAAGTTAGAAATGAATCGTTGAAATAAATTTAAATCAAACAAAACGGTTAATATTAAGACATACAGAATAAAAAATTATGTATAAATCAAGCTAGTTAAAGTTATATTTATTTACACTTTATTTTTAGTGTTAATATAACTTTAACTAGCTTGATTTATACAGGCTCTTATTAATTAGGATTAATGAAATTGTAAAAATTGAATAAATTAAAATAAAACTACTAAAATTTTCAGCTATTGTTTTAAATAAATTATTTAATCATAATTATATTTGTAAATTTGTATCAAACAAAATTTTTTTTATTTAATATATTTGACTAATTTGATTACTAGGTGAACTAGGATTCGCATAATACTTTTTTTGCATTCGGCCTGCTAAATAACCCAATCTCCCAGATTTTACTCCTAAATTCATAGCATAAGCCATTTGGGCCGGATTTTTTGCTTGGGCAACGGCTGTATTAAGTAAAACTCCATCTGCCCCTAGTTCCATAGCCATTGTTGCTTCACTTGGAGCGCCAATTCCAGCATCTACAATTACCGGAATTGTTGCATTTTCAATGATAATTTGAAGATTAGCTAAATTATTTAATCCTTGACCTGATCCAATTGGTGAACCAA